ACTTGCTTGAATATGAATAACCCCCTTTGGTATTTTACGTGTACTCTTACGTGAACCAATACGTCCACGTGAACCCTTTTTCGGTATAGCTTTTGCCATATTTTATCATCTCATAAATTTGAGTCAGAGATATATGGATATATCCATTTCATGTCAAAACAGATTCCCTATTTGTATATCAGGTCTCTTATTATCCTTGTCTTTGTTTATGTCTTGGGTTAGAACAAATTACTATAATTCGTCCCCTACGACGTATTAGTCGACACTTTTCACAAATTTTACGAACGGAAGCTCTTATTTTCATATTTGCCACTCCTTACTTTAATTTTGAATCTACTTCTTGGAAGAAAATAAGTTTCTTGAAATTTTCAATTTTTAATGGTATTCCTACGAAATAAATAGGGAAACACCTAATCTTTCGAATCTTTGTTGCGGAGTCGATAAATTATACGACCTTTGGTTGAATCATACCGACTTACTTCAATTTTGACTCTATCGCCTGGCAGTATCCGTATAAAACTACGTCGGATCTTTCCTGAAACATAACCTAGAATCATATCTTCATTATCTAAACGAACCCGGAACATACCGTTGGGAAGCGATTCAGTAATTAAACCTTCATGAATCCATTTTTGTTCTTTCATTCCAGGCAAAACCCCCTTGAAGTATTAACTAGTGGAGGAAGAACCCTATTAGACAACCCACTTCTCTTTTGTTTTTCACAAATAAGAAGTTTCATATTCAATTCGGATATTAGAAAGATTACCATATATAACACAAAATTTCTCCGCCTATTCTTTCTAGTCGAGCCTCTCGGTCTGTCATTATACCCCGAGATGTAGAAAGAATTACAACACCCATCCCACCTAAAATTCTAGGAATTCTTTGATAGTTAGAATAGATTCGTAGACCCGGCCGACTGATCCGTTTTAAATTTAAAATATTTCTATAAGCGCTTTTCCTATTCCTTCTATGTCGTAGGGTTAAAACCAAAAAATATTTGTTGTTTTCTCGATGTTTTCTCACGTTTTCGATAAAACCTTCTCGTAAAAGTATTTTCACAATACTTTCGCTGATATTAGTAGATGCTACTCGAACCACGCTTTTTCTATACATATCGGCATTTCGTATCGAGGTTATTATGTCAGCAATAGTATCACTACCCATGATTAATTAAAATTATTGGTGCCTCCAAATTTGGATATAATCAACATGTTTTTCTTTTTTTTTTTTTTTACTTATTTGTTTATGAATATTAATTTTGATTTGAAAGGTATATACGTGAGACAAAATCTACTAAATGAATCTTAATCTATTTCTTTTAAATACCCTACTATAACCATATCGTGGTCTCATTTTATAATACCTCGGGAGCTAATGAAACTATTTTAGTAAAATTGAACTGTCTCAATTCTCGGGCAATCGCACCAAAAACTCGAGTTCCTTTTGGATTTCCTTCTTGATCAATCACAACTGCAGCATTGTCATCATATCGTATTATCATACCGTTGTCACGTTTAAGTTCTTTACGAGTACGTACAATTACAGCTCTGACCACTTCTGATCTTTGTAGAGGCATGTTTGGAACTGCGTCTTTGATCACAGCAACAATAACGTCACCAATATTAGCATATCGACGATTGCTAGCTCCTATGATTCGAATACACATCAATTCTCGAGCCCCGCTGTTATCTGCTACATTCAAATGGGTCTGAGGTTGAATCATATCATTTTTTTTTTTTATCTGTTTTTACAATACAAGGGTCAAAGAAAAAAAGAAATATTATTTGTCCAAAAAAAGAAACCTGCATCTGCTATTTTTAATTAAGGCCTATTTCTTTTTTAGCCCGAAATGATAAATTGAGCTCGTATAGGCATTTTGGACGCTGCTATTGAAATAGCCCTTCGGGCTATATTTTCTGTTACTCCACCCATTTCATAAAGAATTCGACCAGGCTTAACAACAGCTACCCAATATTCGGGAGAGCCTTTACCTGAACCCATACGTGTTTCTGCGGGTCTTACTGTAACTGGTTTATCTGGAAATATACGAACCCATATTTTTCCACCGCGACGTGCATTTCGTGTCATTGCTCGTCGACCTGCTTCTATTTGCCTAGATGTAATCCAAGCGGGTTCAAGTGCCTGAAGAGCGTATTTACCAAAACAAATAGTATTACCTCGATAAGATACTCCCTTCATTCTTCCTCTATGTTGTTTACGGAATCTGGTTCTTTTGGGGTTATAGTTGATGGTTTGTTTTGAATTCCATCTCTACTACAGAACTGGACGTGAGAGTTTCTTCTCATCCAGCTCCTCGCGAATAAAAATAAATTCAAATTAAAGATTTAGAATTCAATTCAGATATAATATAATTTAGATATACATGTATTTAATAAGTAATCTGATGACTCATGGATTTCATTTAATCTAGATCAAATCCATTATTAATTTGTATATCTTGTTTGTATAGTATAGATAATAGATAACTAAATATATTAAATAACTATTTTTTATTATATTTATCGATTTTCGATTTAGAATGTTAAAAGGAATCTTTCTTTTGTTTTACTCTTTATCGTATTGGATTGACCCTAATTTAGCAATCCAAGAAAATAAAGTTTTCGCGGGCGAATATTTACTCTTTCAATTTCTATTTCAATTCTATCATTAGTTCATAACTTTTCCGAATAGATTAATTGGTTTCTGGTCGGTTCCGCCATCCCGATCAATGAATCATTCGAATTCATTTTCACTAGAATCTTTTGAGTTCACAGGTTCCATCGTTCCCATCCCTTCTTACTTAATGGTTAGGTCTGAATTCTACAATGGAGCTATTAGTTCTTGAGTCAATATTCTTAGTCTTTATTGGCTCGAAGCTCTTTATTTTTTGTTCGATGAGCAGATCCTTTTAATGATGAATCCTTATCCTTATTGATGCTTTATTACACAGATTTTTTATGAGATGACTCATAGACCTTACATATTGGAATTTTATATCATCAATATTCTTTTTCTTTCTTTCTTTCATCCTTCCATTTATCCATACCCTTTCTTTTTTATTTCTATTGAATTGACACAGATTTTTTAATGAAAAAGTATTTCAGTTGCTACAACAATATGAACAATATATCATATCTTGACTGGTTCTTTGGATCCAGATAATACGAAGGGATGAGTTGGTTATTACTTCGATAGTTATTTGTTTATACTATGGGGCTGGTTACTAACCCTCAAAAAACCAACGAGTCACACACTAAGCATAGCAATTTTATCAAAAGATTAATTTAATTTTTATTAAACCCTATAGAATTATAACTGTTTGTTCATTTTTTTATTGAAGAGAAAATAAAAATAAGAAATGAATTTCTCTTTTTGTTCCATCGCCGGATAGAATGCAAAGGGAAATAAAGGTTTATTTTATTATTCCCCGTCTATAAATATCCAAATTTTGATCCCTAATACCCCATAGATTGTTCGAACTGTATAGGCACAATAATCAATTTTAGCTCGAATGGTTTGTAGTGGAACCCTACCCTCTCTGATCCATTCAACACGCGCAATTTCTTTTCCGTCGATACGTCCTGCAATTTGCACTTGAATTCCTTTTGTATCCGCTTGTTCAGTTAATTCTATAGCCTTTTTCATTGCTTTGCGAAAAGAAACTCTATTTTTTAATTGGCCAGCTATAAATTCTGCAAGAATATTAGGGTTTCCGTAAGGCTTTTCGATTCGTGTGATAGCAATGTTAAGTTTTCTATTTACAGAATTAAATTCTTTTTGTAAATTCATCTGTAATTCTTCGATTCCTCGGGGTCGACTTTCAATTAATATTTTTGGAAATCCCATATAGATTATGATTTGGATCAGGTCGATTCTTTTTTGAATCTCTATACGCGCAATTCCCTCAACGCCAGAGGATGTTTTCATATTTTTTTGTACATAATTCTTGATATAATTTCTTATTTTTTGATCTTCTTGCAGACCCTCAGAATAATTTTTTGGTTGTGCGAACCAAAGGGAATGATGACCTTGGGTTGTACCAAGTCTGAAACCAATTGGATTTATTTTTTGTCCCATGTTCCCCCATTACTATTACTATTACTATACATATCAGAATACGACATAGTTTTATCTTTTTTTTTCCATTTTGTTTTTTGTGACCACGTAATAGAGTCGGTATCTATATATCCACCTAAGGATATATCTTTCATTACAATAGTTATATGGCAGGTAGGTTTGTGTATGGCAAAACTACGCCCTCGAGCTCGAGGTTTTAATCTCTTCACGATAGTACCTTCATTTACTTCGGCTTTACTAATGACTAAATTTGCTTCATTCGAACCCATATTGAAACTAGCATTTGCTGCTGCAGAATAAACTAATTTGAAAATGGGATAACATGCTCGATAAGGCATGAGTTCTAATATCATAAGTGTTTCTTCGTAGGAACGCCCACGAATTTGATCAATTACTCTTCGCGCTTTGTGAGCAGACATAGATATATGTTGACCTAAAGCGTATACTTCTGTTTTCATAAAGTTCGCCTCCTACTAATCAATTCCTACTAATCAATGATAAATATCTATATATATATTATTTTATTATAATAATATTATATTATTTAATTTAAATATTATTTAATTTAAATATTATATTATTTAATTTAATAATATATAAACAAATTTAACGACGAGACCTATTATCGCTTTTTGCATGTCCTCGGAAATTTAAAGTAGGTGCGAATTCTCCCAATTTGTGTCCTACCATACGATCCGTTATATAAATAGGTAAATGTTCCTTTCCATTATGGATTGCAATAGTATGGCCAACCATTATGGGTATAATGGTAGATGCCCGGGACCAGGTTATTATTATTTCTTTTTCTTCTTTTGTGTTAAGCTTATTTATTTTTTTTAATAAATTATTCGCTACAAAAGGATTTTTTTTTAGTGAACGTGTCACAGCTTCCTCCTATTTTTTTTTGTAAAGACGAAGAA